TCTTTTTACGCAGGGTCCAGAGAATGCCGCCCCAACTATGACGAAGCCTAATGAACTAGAAGAAGTGGATATGATAGATTATCCCTATGAAGCGGATTTTCGTCGAGACATAATCACAGGTTCTATGCGTGTTCAAAGACGTAAAACCCTTACGGGGAAAATGTTTCCCTTATATCCGTATTCCCCACTTTTTTTCGACAGAGTAGGATTTTCTTGGGATGTTCTTTTCGAACCATTCATATTATCAGTAATTGAGATTTCCGACCTAATACAAGACATTTTTAGAAAGGGTATAAAAGGAAGCGTAGCAAAAAGAATAAAGAGGTTGAAAAAACAAAAAAAAATGTACATGGAGGAAAACAAAAGCTACGAAGAAATTCAAAAAGAAGTCAATGAAATGGAAAAGGGGCGGGACGGGCAGACGGAAATGGAACGAATAGAAAGGACACGAGAAAAAATAGCAGACCTCTATGATATCCTTATTTATGCTCATGGAATAAGAGCTTTGATTTTACTAATTCAGTCGAGGCTTAGACAATCTATTGTATTACCTTCATTGATACTAGCTAAAAATATTGTCCGTTTCTTATTACGCCAAGAGCCCGAGTGGGGGCAGGATATAAGGGAGATGAATAGAGAAGTGTATGTTATATGCACCTATAATGGTATGCCAGTACTAAAACCAGGAAGAAACGGAATTTTTCCTCCAAACTGGGCCACAGAGGGTATACAAATAATGATACGATTTCCTTTCCGTCTGAAACCTTGGCACCGATCTAAGATACGACCTTCTCGTAGGGATCCAAATCCAAAGCAGGAAAGTCCTGCTGCTTTTTTAACGATTTGGGGACTGGAAACTGACCGTCCTTTTGGTTCTCCTCTCGTAGGACTTGGTATTTTGTTTTGTTATTATTTTGGACCCCCTTTGAAAAAACTCCAAAAAGCAATTCTAAAATGGAGTTTTCGAGTTCTAAAAAGTTTCAAAGAAAGAAAAAAATTATTGTTTCTAAAGGTCCAAAAAGAACCAAAAAAATGGAGAGAGGATTCGAGTGAAATAAAAAAAGATTCTATAATCAATAATCAGATTATTCATGAATCATCCATTCAAACCCGATCTATGGATTGGACAAATTATTCACTGACAGAAATAAAAATGAAAGATCTGACTGATAGAACAAGCACAATCAGAAATCAAATAGAAAGAATTACAAAAGACAAGAAAAATGGATTTCGAACTCTAAAGATAAATATTAGTCCTAACAAAACAAGTTATGGTGCTCAAAAATTAGCATCACTAAAAAATCTTTTTCAGATATTAAAAAGAAGAAATGATCGATTAATCCGTAAATCACATTATTTTTTAAAATGGATCGTGGAAAGGATATACACGGATATCCTTCTAGAGAGCTTTCCATATATCATTAATCGTCTTACTAATAGTCTTTATAGGCCCATGATCATTATAAAACTTTTTCGTAAATTAAAAAAAAAATCTTTTTTTGATACAAAAGAGAAAAAGATAATTGAGCGTATTTCAACTATACAAAAAAAACTTTCACCTTCTCGTATTCGTCATAAGATTCAGACGAAGTCGGAGGTTTCTTTTAAATTATCCCTCGTGTCACAGGCCTATGTATTTTACAAATTATCACAAACCCAGGTTATTAACTTGTATAAGTTAGGATCTGTCCTTCAATATGACGGAGCATCTTTATTTCTTAAGAATGAAATAAAAGATTATTTTCGAAGACAAGGAATAATTTCTTCCGAATTAAAGCATAAGAAACTTCAGAATTCTGGAATGAATCAATGGAAAAATTGGTTAAAGAGTCATTATCCATACGATTTATCTGAGCTAAAATGGTCTAAATTAGTACCGCAAAAATGGCGAAATAGAGTCAATCAACATTGTAGGGTTGAAAATCCAAATTTAATCAAACGGGATTCATCTGAAAGAGAGGAAAAGGTTTCGTTATTGCTAAATAAAAACGATCATTTTCAAAAACTGTATAGATATGATCTTTTAGCATATCAATCGATTTATTATGAAGATAAGAAGGACTCATATAATTACAACATACATAAACCGAAATTTGTTGATATGGGGGGGAGTATCCCTATTACTAATTTTATAAGAAAAGATTATTTTATGTATATAAAAAATCCAGATAGAAAATTTTGTGATACGAAAGGTCTTTTTTATCTCAAAATTAATAAAGATAAAGAAATCAACCCATCCAAGGGTTTCTTTTCTTTTTTTGATTGGATGGGAATGAGTGAAGAAAGACTAAACCGTCCTGTATCGAAGCCGATACCTTGGTTATTCCCACAATTTGAGTTATTTTTTAATGTATATAAAATGAAACCCGGGTTTATACCAATTCATTCACTTATTTTTCATTTTAATGAAGATGTTAGTGAAGATGTTAGTCAAAATAAAAATCTCACGAAAAATCAACCCCAAAGCATTTGGACTTGGGAAATCGACTTAGATGCGTTCATGAAAGGATCTTTTGCTTTGCAATTGAAATGGCTGCTGAGTCCTTTGACTATCGAATTATTCGATTATGCGCTGTCCGTACTTGAATGGGAAAAGGAAAGCAGAATGACAACAAAGTTTGGTTTCGGCTTTATTAAGAAGGAGGAGTTCACTCTGGATCCAATGCTAATCCGGGATTTGAATCTTTCAAAAATCCTAAAAGAGGGAATATTTATTATCGAACCAGTTCGTATACCTGTAAAACATAATGTAGAATTGATTATGTATCAAACCATAAGGATTTCTTTGGTTCATGAGATTAAACAAAAAAATAATCAAAAAAGATACAGAGAAAATATGGATAAGAATCATTTTGAGGAATCGATTGCAAGACATCAAATGATGACGAAAAATAGAAACAAAAATCATTATGATTTGCTTGTTCCTGAAAATATTTTCTCGTCTAGACGGCGTAGAGAATTGAGAATTCTAAGTTGTTTCAATTCAAGGAATAGTAATTGTGTGGATAAAAATGCAGTATTTTGCAATGGGAACAAGGTAAAAACCTGTGGTCAATTTTTGGATGAAAGCAAAGATCTTGATAGAGAGAAAATGAAATTAATGAAATTCTTTATTTGGCCCAATTATCGATTAGAAGATTTAGCTTGTATGAATCGCTATTGGTTTGATACTAATAATGGTAGTCGTTTCAGTATGTTAAGGATACATATGTATCCACGATTGAAAATTGATTGATGATACAATTGTCTTCCCCTACGATATATATATCGGGTGGATAAATAGCTGCGCACATGCCTTGTCTTACATCCTTTTTTGATACATGAATACTAATTCAATGACGTATCAATTAGATCATAAAATGAATCAATAAGGAAATTAGGATTGATTCTTGTGTATACTAGATCAAAATACCTCGCATTATTATTACTGATCAGTCAAATTCATATTCGTAAAATAAAAAGAGTAAATTAATAAAAAAATTGACGCATAAAATAAAGAAAAAAAAAGATAAGATTATATATATATGGATTTATAAAGTTATGACAAAAAATTCATTCATGTCAGTTATTTCGCAAGAAGAAAAGAAGGGATCTGTTGAGTTTCAAGTATTCTGTTTCACCAATAAAATACGGAGACTTAGCTCACATTTGGAATTACACAAAAAAGACTATTCATCTCAGAGAGGGCTACGGAAAATTTTGGGAAAACGTCAACGACTTCTGACTTATTTTTCAAAAAAAAATAGAGTGCGTTATAAAGAATTAATCAGTCAATTGAATATTCGAGCGATAAAAAAACGTTAATTTGAACAATTATTTTCTTTGATTTATTCGATCTTCAATTTGGATGAACTTCTTTTCGTTTTCAGCAATTCATGGAAGAAGAAATACGGAAAAAACTTATGACTGGACCAGTTACAAGAAAAGATCTAATGATAGTAAATATGGGACCTCACCACCCATCAATGCATGGCGTTCTTCGACTCATTGTTACTTTAGATGGCGAAGATGTTATTGACTGTGAACCAATAATAGGTTATTTGCACAGAGGAATGGAAAAAATTGCGGAAAACCGAACAATTATACAATATTTGCCTTATGTAACACGTTGGGATTATTTAGCTACTATGTTTACAGAAGCAATAACTATAAATGCACCAGAACAATTAGGAAATATTCAAGTACCTAAAAGGGCTAGCTATATCCGAGTTATTATGTTGGAGTTGAGTCGTATAGCTTCTCATTTATTATGGCTTGGACCTTTTATGGCGGATATTGGCGCACAGACCCCCTTCTTCTACATTTTCAGAGAAAGAGAATTGATATATGATCTATTCGAAGCTGCCACTGGCATGAGAATGATGCATAATTTTTTTCGTATCGGAGGAGTCGCTGCCGATTTACCTTACGGCTGGATAGATAAATGTTTGGATTTCTGTGAGTATTTTTTAACAGCAATTGCTGAATATCAAAAGCTTATTACGCGAAATCCTATTTTTTTAGAACGAGTTGAAGGGGTGGGCATTATTGGCGGAGAAGAGGCAATAAATTGGGGGTTGTCAGGACCGATGTTACGGGCTTCCGGAATACAATGGGATCTTCGTAAAGTTGATCATTATGAATGTTATGAAGAATTTGATTGGGAAGTTCAATGGCAGAAGGAGGGCGATTCATTAGCTCGTTATTTAATCCGAATTGGCGAAATGGTGGAATCTGTAAAAATTATTCAGCAAGCTCTAGAAGGAATTCCGGGAGGCCCCTATGAGAATTTAGAAATCCGACGCTTTAACAGAGTAAGAGATCCTGAATGGAATAATTTTGAATATCGATTCATTAGTAAAAAACCGGCTCCCACCTTTGAGTTATCGAGACAAGAACTTTATGTAAGAGTCGAAGCCCCAAAGGGCGAATTGGGAATTTATTTGATAGGAGATCAGAGTGCTTTTCCATGGAGATGGAAAATTCGCCCGCCGGGTTTTATCAATTTGCAAATTCTTCCTCAGTTAGTTAAAAGAATGAAATTGGCCGATATTATGACAATACTAGGTAGTATAGATATCATTATGGGAGAAATTGATCGTTGAAATGATAATTGATACAACAGGAGTACAAGCTATCAATTCTTTTTCTATATTAGAATTCTTAAAAGAAGTCTATGGGACTATATGGATGCTTGTACCTATATTGATTCTTATTTTGGGAATCACAATAGGTGTACTAGTAATTGTGTGGTTAGAAAGAGAAATATCCGCAGGGATACAACAACGTATTGGACCTGAATACGCCGGCCCTTTGGGAATTCTTCAAGCTCTAGCAGATGGAACAAAACTACTTTTCAAAGAGAACCTTCTTCCATCAAGAGGCGATATGGGTTTATTTAGTGTTGGACCCTCCATAGCAGTCATATCAATTTTACTAAGTTATTCGGTAATTCCTTTTAGCTATCGACTTATTCTAGTCGATCTCAGTAATGGTGTTTTTTTATGGATCGCCATTTCAAGTATTGCTCCCATTGGACTTCTTATGTCAGGATATGGATCAAATAATAAATATTCCTTTTTAGGCGGTCTACGGGCTGCTGCCCAATCTATTAGTTATGAAATACCATTAACTCTTTGCGTGTTATCAATATCTCTACGTGTGATTCGTTGAGACATCAAATTTCCACAATTTTTTCTTTCGAGAGTTTTCTAAGAATGAACTAAAATACATTGACTAGATAACTTTCTTTTTTATTCAACCTTCGGGTTGATGAACTAAACCAGATAGTTAGGTGAGTGAAAGAAAACAGCTTCGAAATTCGCAGTAAAAAGCTTGAGTCTCATTTCCTATGTACAAGAATTCCGCCAAAGTTAATATAAGTAAATAGAAGCAGTAAAGAAAAACTATTTACCCCAAGACTGGTTGATTAGTTATCATGGCTTGAAGCGGGTTAAACAGACAGATCCATTCTTTGGAGTTCGTGCTATCGTTTCTATCTATTACTATATATGATACGAATTGTCGAAAAGATTGAGTAAAACTGAGTGGATGGTTAGGAACACCAAGGTACACAAAGGATTAGTAATAGAGATTTTCTAAGTTATCGGAAAAAAATTCCACATAAACGAAATACTAATTGGGGCTTTAAATTAGTAGAAATGATCAAGTAGTACTCCCCAGAATTCCGATCCAGAGTATGCTGCTATCCACCGATAAAGTGAATGACTATCAGGAACGAAGTAATCCTTTACTTCCTTTTTTAGCAAAACAAAAGAACAAAAAATAGAAAGAATGTGATTGCAAAATTTTTTCTTATTCTTACTTTACTATAACACTATAACTATATTATTATCCTTGCTTTACTATAACTATATTACGATTCAGAAAGTTACACTTCATATCATGCTTCATGTTAATTTCTTTTCGTAATAAAAAAGGATAGGGTGAGATATCTATTAATATTTCTAAAAAGAGTCTTTTCTGAAGGGTTTAAATTAAGTCTCAACAAAAAAACTGAAAATAAATCAAATACAAATATATATTAAATATTAATTTAATATTAATTTAATAAAAACATGTAAAGGATGAGATCAATTCAGAAGCCTTTTAGTATAGCAGACAGAATTCCATTGGTCTAATTCGGAACCTTTCGATTACTTTTGATTCTATCTATCCTACAAAAATTTCAAAATGAAAAATATCGAAGCAGTCCTGAGATTTATGTGGGACCCTCGAGGAGCCGTATGAGGTGAAAATCTCATGTACGGTTCTGTAATAGCGATGATAACTGTGATCTTATCACCGACTAGAATTGTCTAACAGTTTAAGTACAGTTGATATAATTGAAGCACAGTCCAAATATGGTTTGTGGGGGTGGAATTTGTGGCGCCAACCTATAGGATTTCTCGTTTTTATAATTTCTTCTCTAGCCGAATGTGAAAGATTACCTTTTGATTTACCAGAAGCAGAGGAAGAATTAGTAGCAGGTTATCAAACAGAATATTCAGGTATTAAATTCGGTTTATTTTATGTTGCTTCCTATCTAAATCTACTAGTTTCTTCATTATTTGTAACAGTTCTTTACTTGGGAGGCTGGAATCTCTCTATTCCATACATATTCGTTCCTGACCTATTTGGAATAAATGCAAGGGATGGAGTCTTTGGAACAACAATTGGTATTTTCATTACACTAGGGAAAACTTTTTTGTTCTTGTTCATTTCTATCACAACAAGATGGACCTTACCTAGACTAAGAATGGATCAATTATTAAATCTTGGATGGAAATTTCTTTTACCTATTTCTTTAGGGAATTTATTATTAACAACTTCTTCCCAACTCCTTTCACTATAATATAAGCAAAATAGACTTTTTTTTATTCCCTAGTAACTAGATTGATAACTTGTCCCAAACAAGAGAAAGAAACAAACAAAAAATTTTTATCGATATTTAGGATATGTTCCCTATGGTAACTGGGTTCCTGAATTATGGGCAACAAACAGTACGAGCGGCTAGGTACATTGGTCAAGGTTTTCTGATTACCTTATCCCATGCGAATCGTTTACCTGTAACTATTCAATACCCTTATGAAAAATTGATCACATCAGAACGTTTTCGTGGTCGAATCCACTTTGAATTCGATAAATGCATTGCTTGTGAGGTATGTGTTCGGGTATGTCCTATAGATCTACCTGTTGTAGATTGGAAATTGGAAACTGATATTCGAAAGAAACGATTGCTTAATTACAGTATTGATTTCGGAATCTGTATATTTTGTGGTAATTGCGTTGAGTATTGCCCAACAAATTGTTTATCAATGACTGAAGAATATGAGCTTTCTACGTATGATCGTCATGAATTAAATTATAATCAAATTGCTTTAGGCCGTTTACCAATATCAATAATTGACGATTACACAGTTCGAACTATCTTGAATTGGTCTCAATTCAATAAAAAAGAAATACCTTGATAAATTCAAGAACCTTTTTTTCTTACTAAGGATATAAATTTAACAGGGTTGGTTTTTCTTTGTGAATGACTAAACTCAAAATAACAACTATTGATCTAGTTGATTCATGAAAATTGTGGATTTACTTGGAAATCTTTTTTAATGTAATGATTTCAACTAGATTCGAACTAGCCTTTCAGATAAAGAATGTGATTTGTACACTAACTGTACCTACATCAATTCGCATCCATTCGAATCGCATTCAACTAGGAACGTGTCTTAAATAGATCAACTTAACTTATCCTGGTCAGTTCAATAAGATCATGAAAGAGTCTTATTTTTTATATCTTTTTTTCATCGAATGGATTTACCTGGACCAATACATGATTTTCTTTTAGTCTTTCTGGGATCAGGTCTTATATTAGGAGGCCTAGGAGTGATATTATTTACCAATCCCATTTTTTCCGCCTTTTCGTTGGGATTGGTTCTTGTTTGTATATCTTTATTCTATATTCTAGCAAACTCTCAGTTTGTAGCTTCTGCACAACTCCTTATTTACGTAGGAGCTATAAATGTTTTAATCATATTTGCTGTAATGTTCATCAGCGGGTTAGAATATGACAAGAATTTTCGTCTTTGGACTCTTGGAGACGGAATTACTTTGTTAGTTTGTACCAGTATTTTTTTTTTATTAGTTACTACTATTCTAAATACGTCATGGTACGGAATTATTTGGACTACAAAATTAAACCAGATTATAGAACAAGATTTGATAAATAATAGTCAACAAATTGGAATTCATTTATCAACCGATTTTTTTCTCCCATTTGAACTCATTTCGATAATTCTTTTAGTTGCTTTGATCGGTGCAATTGCCGTGGCCCGTCAATAAGATTCAAAATCTTTAAAAGCGCCATTCCAAATCAAACTTTATTCTATTTCTCGTTTATCGTATCCATTTCAATTCAATTAGAATTGAATTGATGTATAATATAAAATAGAAATGTCAATCTATTACTAACATACTTCTTTGCTCTGTATTTGTTTGTTATATTCGAGTGAATGATATTTTTGTTCCTATTGAAATGAATCAAGATTGATAAGGAGTTGCTCAATGATGCTCGAACATGTACTTGTTTTGAGTGCCTATTTATTTTCTATCGGTATCTATGGATTAATCACAAGCCGAAATTTAGTTCGAGCTCTTATGTGTCTTGAGCTTATATTGAATGCGGTTAATCTTAATTTCGTAACATTTTCTGACTTTTTTGATAGTCGTCAACTAAAAGGAAACATTTTCTCCATTTTTGTTATAGCTATTGCAGCCGCTGAAGCAGCTATTGGACCGGCTATTGTTTCGGCAATTTATCGTAACAGAAAATCAACTCGTATTAATCAATCGAATTTACTGAATAAGTAGTATTAATATTATTTTGATAGAAATTTGAAGAGTTATCAATTCAAATTCAATTACTGGGTATGTAGAATCTTCAAAAATCTAAAAAATCAAAGTATTTTGGACCTCCTTTCTAAACCGACCCAGAAATAAGTTGATTCGACAAATTCTGGTGAATCATCGATTCGTCTGGTCTTTGCATATGTAATTCATTTACATACAATACAGGGTTATACTAGATCGAAATTAATGAGATTCAAAAAAAAGGTATAGATCCAATGTCACATTCAGTAAAGATTTATGATACATGTATAGGATGTACTCAATGTGTCCGAGCCTGCCCCACAGATGTATTAGAAATGATACCTTGGGACGGGTGTAAAGCTAAACAAATAGCTTCCGCTCCAAGAACAGAGGACTGTGTTGGTTGTAAGAGATGTGAATCCGCCTGTCCAACCGATTTTTTGAGTGTTCGAGTTTATTTATGGCATGAAACAACTCGCAGTATGGGTCTAGCTTATTGATACGTTCCAGAAAACTCCACTTGAATCCTTTTTCTTTTTGTTTACCGACAAAAACCCGCGCTCGAAATGAAGTATATCTTATTTTGTTTCGAGTACGGGTTTTTTAGTCCAAGTGTATTTTGTCTTTACCACGAATTATTTTCCTTGGTTAACTTTAATTGTAGTTTTGCCTATATTTTCGGGTTCATTCATTTTCTTTCTCCCTCATAGGGGTAATAAGGTAATTAGGTGGTATACTTTGTGTATATGTATAGTAGAATTCCTCCTAACAATTTATGTATTCTGTTATCATTTCCAACCAGACGATCCATTAATACAATTGGCCGAAGATTATAACTGGATTCGCTTTTTTGATTTCCACTGGAGGTTGGGAATAGACGGACTTTCTATAGGACCCGTTTTACTGACGGGATTCATCACGACTTTAGCTACTTTAGCGGCTTGGCCAGTTACTCGGGATTCCCGATTATTCCATTTCTTGATGTTAGCAATGTATAGTGGTCAAATAGGATTATTTTCTTCTCGAGACCTTTTACTTTTTTTTCTAATGTGGGAATTAGAATTAATTCCCGTTTATCTACTTTTATCCATATGGGGAGGAAAGAAACGTCTATACTCAGCTACAAAGTTTATTTTGTACACTGCAGGGGGTTCCGTTTTTCTGTTAATGGGAGTTTTGGGTATAGGGTTATATGGTTCTAATGAACCAACATTAAATTTGGAAACGTTAGTTAATCAATCGTATCCTGTGGGATTAGAAATAATATTCTATATTGGATTTCTTATTGCTTTTGCTGTCAAATCGCCGATTATACCTCTCCATACATGGTTACCGGATACCCATGGAGAAGCACATTATAGTACTTGTATGCTTTTAGCCGGAATCCTATTAAAAATGGGAGCATATGGATTGGTTCGGATCAATGTGGAATTATTACCTCACGCGCATTCTATATTTTCTCCTTGGTTGATGATAGTGGGCACAATACAAATAATCTATGCAGCTTCAGCATCTCCGGGACAACGTAATTTAAAGAAAAGAATAGCATATTCCTCTGTATCTCATATGGGTTTCATAATTATAGGAATTAGTTCTATAACTGATACGGGATTCAACGGAGCCATTTTACAAATAATCTCTCATGGATTTATTGGTGCTGCACTTTTTTTCCTAGCAGGAACGAGTTATGATAGAATACGTCTTGTTTATCTCGACGAAATTGGTGGAATAGCCGTTTCAATGCCAAAAATATTCACACTTTTCAGTACTTTTTCGATGGCTTCCCTTGCGTTACCGGGCATGAGTGGTTTTTTTGCCGAATTAATAGTATTTTTTGGAATAATTACCAGCCCAAAAATTTTTTTAATGCCAAAAGTCCTAATTACTTTTGGCATGGCAATTGGAATGATATTAACTCCTATTTATTTATTATCTATGTTACGTCAAATGTTCTATGGATACAAGTTATTAAATAGTGCAAACTCTTCGTTTTTTGATTCGGGTCCGCGAGAGTTATTTGTTTCACTCGCTATCTTTCTGCCAGTAATAGGTATTGGCATTTACCCAGATTTCGTTCTCTCACTATCAGTTGAGAAGGTAGAAGCTGTTCTATCTAATTTTTTTTATAGATAGTTTTAAACGGAAACTTTCTTTTTTACGTAACGCACAAAAAAACGAATTTTAAATTTTTAAATTATAATTTAAATAGGATAGTTTGACGTTTGTGAGAACCATTTGAATCACTATACTACTTGATTGAAATGGTTCTCGACGAGACTTGCTTATTTTTATATGGATAGGGAATATACCCTGTCCTGTGGTTTTATTCGACAGGTTAGGTCCTTTCTTTAATTCAATTTAGGTGCTTTTTAATAGAAATGAACCATAACTATGTAATCCTATTCCTAATAGATTGACCCCAAAATAGCATATCCAAATTATAAGAAATCCTATAGAAGCCACAATTGCAGAATTTTCACTTTTCAAATTGATATTTATTTTAATATGTAAATAAATCGCGAATACGGTCCAAGTAATAAATGCCCAAGTTTCCTTTGGGTCCCAATTCCAATATGATCCCCATGCTTCATTAGCCCATACTGCTCCTGAAAGGATACCTATGGTTAAAAAGATAAATCCTAGACTAATAACACGGGAACTCCAATGATCTAATTGTTCAATTAACTGGGACCTATAATAATTACTAAGAGAAAAAAGATAAGTGCTTTGTAAAATATTGTTTTCTTTGTTCATGTATTGGATCTTCCCGAAGAACAAAGACTCGTTTAATAAAAATGGTTTTTTACCAAAAAGACTTATATTGTTTTGAAATGTAATGACTAGAAGGGCTACTGATAATAATGATCCACATAAAAGGGCTGCATAGGCCAATATCATCATACTTACATGCATCATTAACCACTGGGATTGGAGAGCGGGTACTAATATTGTGGATTGCTTCATTTGAGCTAGAAAGCCTGAAGTAGCAAAGCCTTGGGTAAAAATAGCACCGGGCGCTGTTATTGCACTTAAATTTTTTTTATGTTTTTTAAAATAAGGAATCATATGAATAATATAAAAACTCCACGAAAGGAAGATTAATGATTCATATAAATCACTTAATGGGAAATGCCCCGAATAAATCCAACGAATACCTAATAATCCTGTTAGACAGGAAAAAGTAAGTATCATACCCCTTTCTAATGAATCATCTAGTTCGACTATTTCGTTGACTACTAAAGTTATTAAATGAATTGTAATTACAATTGAAACGATTGAAAAGGAAATATGATTGAAAAGGTGCTCTAAAGTCAAAAATATCATAAGAATATATATATATAAAGATAAAGAAAAGAGATCCCTCACTTACAAATAGATCTCATTGTGATTATTATTCATTCTAGGGCTATTAGATTCCTTTTTCGAATTTGTAAAAAAATGTGCCGCTACTCGGACTCGAACCGAGATGCTTTAGCACTGCTTCCTAAGAGCAGCGTGTCTACCAATTTCACCATAGCGGCTTGTTTGAAATCATAATAGCCTATTTATCTTTAATCGTCGAGATTGAAAGAGTCAATTCAATGGCGATATTTTTATAAAACATAAAAAAATTTTGAATAAAGACAATCGTAATTTGAATGTTCAATAAGAATCCTTTTTGGGGTTAGTGTCAGTTATAGTCAATAAGATTTCCTAGAGTTTCTGTTTTCTTGAAATTGAAGTAACTATACAAATCCGCTATCTAGTAAGGATCCCTTTTTGACTAAATATATTTTGTTTGCTTTTCCATAGATATAAAAACCACTTTAATTTTCTATTGGGACCAGTCGGTTGATGGGGAAAGTAAGAATCCCCATCCCAGAAATGCTAAAATATACTAAAAAAAAAGAAGGATAGTGAAATCCTCTAGTTTTCAAACAAAAAAGTCCCGTATACAGACAGACGTATTTTGAGTTTACATATCATAAGAGAAAAGCAAGGTCTATTTCATGTTGATCAGGTCAAAAAAAAAACATTAATGAATACAAAGCATTCATTCTATATTTAAAATTTAGATGATTTCTTTTTTTTCTATTTTTTTATGAATATAAATGATAAAGAAAATTTTGTAGAAGTTTTTTTTGAGTCAGCTCAATTCAGATTATTCTAACGTTTGATTACTTATTTTTCGTATAAAAAAACTTTTTGAATTCCCGGTAGAAAGAGATTTCGCTAATGAAAAAGCTTTTAATGCTGCCGAATATCCTTTTCTTTTCCAAATATTTTTACGAATACGCTTTTTGGAAATTGAAGTACGTTTTTTTGGAACTGCCATTCAAAAATGAATAGGTTATTCATTGTTATAGTTGTATGTGAAAGACATCTATTATGCAAAGCAAAGTAATCTTTCTGTCCTATTTTTATATTTAGTTATAGACTATGTTTTTTTAAAAAATAAATATCTCAAAAAAAACTAGAAATATAGGAAAATTACATATTTTTCTTATTCAAATTTCTATTTATAGAATACGATGTACCATAAAAAAGAAAATCAAGAAGCAAACTTTCGACTTCTATTTCTGTTTATTTTTGTTATGTGACTTTTGTATTTCATATTTGATTTATATGTCATATAATAAACACATCGAAGGGTTTAATTTTGGAATAGTTAAGTAAGCTATTCGTACCTAATTACCTAATAGAAAACTTGATTCTTTTTAAGAAATATATGGTTTTTTGAATTGAAATGAGACTAGTTATTTAGTTAAAGTGGACATGATTTGATATGTTTTTCTCATTTTTTTTATTTTATGTTATGTAAAGTCGAAAGTAAAGTCTTGGCTAGCATAGAAAAATCAAAATATTCTTTTTTTTTGTAATAGAAGACAATCAATCAAAGAGTTTTGCAGAGACCTAATAACTGATTCCGAATAAAAAAGTTAAATAGTTCCTAGTTTTTGACTTCACTTAGGTTATGAATTTTATTAGATCTTGTGATTCATATCAGTATCAGACTTACGTACTTTTTTGTTTGGCCTAATTTTTTATAATTTTTCTATCTATGGATTTATCAAAATAATAATGAAAAGTATAAATTTTGGATATTCTCTATATTCATAGGTTTCAATAGTTTAATTAATAACTATTTGGTCATTTGACCAATTAGAACTTCTTGAGTTGAATATTAATAAAATGCTTATTCTAAGAATTTCGATTTCGAATAGAAAAAAATTCTATTATCGCATATCTTAATTTTTTTTACTGACCTCTTTCGAAAGAGGTAAGAGCCGGTGAATCGAAAATCAAATTTTATTTTTTATGAAACATATATATCAATATGCATGGATCATACCTTTTATTCCACTTACAGTTCCTTTGTTAATTGGAACGGGACTTCTTCTTTTTCCGAAGACAACAAAAAATCTTCGGCGTATGTGGGCTTTTCCTAGTATTTTGTTGTTAAGTATAGTTATGATTTTTTCAATGAAATTGTCTATTCAGCAAATAAATAGCAGTTCTATCTATCAATCTGTATGGTCTTGGACCATCAATAATGATTTTTCTTTAGAGTTCGGTTACTTGGTTGATCCACTTACTTCTATTATGTCAATGTTAATCACTACTGTTGGTATTCTAGTTCTTATTTATAGTGACAATTATATGTCTCATGATCAAGGATATTTGAGATTCTTTGCTTATCTGAGTTTTTTCAATACTTCTATGCTTGGCTTAGTTACTAGTTCGAATTTAATACAAATTTATATTTTTTGGGAATTAGTTGGAATGTGTTCGTACCTATTAATAGGTTTTTGGTTTACACGACCTGTTGCAGCAAATGCTTGCCAAAAAGCGTTTGTGACTAATCGTGTAGGGGATTTTGGTTTATTATTAGGAATTTTAGGTCTTTATTGGCTAACAGGCAGTTTTGAATTTCGAGATTTGTTTGAAATATTCAATACCTTGATTTATAATAATGAAATCCATTTTTTAGTTGGAACTTTATGTACTTTCTTATTATTTGCTGGTGCAGTTGCCAAATCCGCCCAATTCCCCCTTCATGTATGGTTACCTGATGCTATGGAGGGGCCTACTCCTATTTCGGCTCTTATACATGCTGCCACTATGGTAGCTGCGGGGATTTTTCTTGTCGCTCGACTTTTTCCTCTTTTGATAGTCATCCCCTCCATACTACATCTAATCGCGTTAATAGGTATAATAACAGTACTTTTAGGAGCTACTTTAGCTCTTGCCCAAAAAGACATTAAGCGAAGTTTAGCTTATTCTACAATGTCTCAATTGGGGTATATGATGTTAGCTCTAGGTATGGGGTCTTATCGAGCTGCTTTATTTCATTTGATTACTCATGCTTACTCAAAAGCATTATTGTTTTTAGGATCTGGATCCATTATTCATTCTATGGAAGCTATTGTTGGGTATTCTCCAGATAAAAGCCAGAATATGGTTTTTATGGGGGGTTTAAAAAAACATGTGCCAATCACAAAAACTTCTTTTTTATTAGGTACACTTTCTCTTTCTGGGATTCCGCCCCTTGCTTGTTTTTGGTCCAAAGATGAAATTCTTAGTGATACTTGGTTGTATTCACCAATTTTCGCAATTATATCCTGGGCTACAGCAGGATTAACCGCATTTTATATGTTTCGCATCTATTTACTTACGTTTGAGGGTCATTTAAACGTTCATTTTCAAAATTACAATGGAAAAAAAAGTAGTTCCTTCTATTCAATATCCTTATGGGGTCAAGAAGGACTGAAACCTATTAACAAAAATTTTCGTTTATTCACTTTGTTACCAATAAAAAATAACGAAAGTTTTTCTAAGAACCCGCACGAAAATAAAAAAAAAAAGATGCGATCCTTTCTTATTATTAATAATTGTGGCAATAAAAAAATTGCGTCATATCCTCACGAATCGGGTAATACGATGTTATTCCCTCTACTTGTATTGATTTTATTTACTTTGTTCATAGGATTCCTAGGAATTCCTTTCAATCAAGAAGGTATAGATTTAGATCTATTGTCCAAATGGTTAACTCCGTCTGTAAACCTTTTACATCCAAAATTGAATAATCAAAATTCTTTTGATTGGTCTGAATTTGTGATAAATGCAACCCTTTCGGTTAGTATAGCTTATTCTGGAATAGTTATAGCGTCTTTTTTATATAAACCCATTTATTCGTCCTTACAAAATTTTGTCTTAATTAATTATTTTGCTAAAAGGCATCCAAATAGGGTTTTTTCGGACAAAATAAAAAATGTAATATATGATTGGGCCCATCATCGTGGTTACATAGATGCTTTTTATACAACATACGTAATTCGGAGTGTAAGAGGATTGTCCGAACTAGTTAATTTTTTTGACAGACGAGTAATTGATGGAATTCCAAATGGATTAGGTGTTGCAAGTTTTTTTGTAGGAGAAGGTCTCAAGTATGTAGGGGGGGGGCGCATTTCTTCTTATCTTTTTTTTTCTTTATTTTATGCGTCAATTTTTTTATTAATTTACTCTTTTTATTTTACGAATATGAATTTGACTGATCAGTAATAATAATGCGAGGTATTTTGATCTAGTATACACAAGAATCAATCCTAATTTCCTTATTGATTCATTTTATGATCTAATTGATACGTCATTGAATTAGTATTCATGTATCAAAAAAGGATGTAAGACAAGGCATGTGCGCAGCTATTTATCCACCCGATATATATATCGTAGGGGAAGACAATTGTATCATCAATCAATTTTCAATCGTGGATACATATGTATCCTTAACATACTGAAACGACTACCATTATTAGTATCAAACCAATAGCGATTCATACAAGCTAAATCTTCTAATCGATAATTGGGCCAAATAAAGAATTTCATTAATTTCATTTTCTCTCTATCAAGATCTTTGCTTTCATCCAAAAATTGACCACAGGTTTTTACCTTGTTCCCATTGCAAAATACTGCATTTTTATCCACACAATTACTATTCCTTGAATTGAAACAACTTAGAATTCTCAATTCTCTACGCCGTCTAGACGAGAAAATATTTTCAGGAACAAGCAAATCATAATGATTTTTGTTTCTATTTTTCGTCATCATTTGATGTCTTGCAATCGATTCCTCAAAATGATTCTTATCCATATTTTCTCTGTATCTTTTTTGATTATTTTTTTGTTTAATCTCATGAACCAAAGAAATCCTTATGGTTTGATACATAATCAATTCTACATTATGTTTTACAGGTATACGAACTGGTTCGATAATAAATATTCCCTCTTTTAGGATTTTTGAAAGATTCAAATCCCGGATTAGCATTGGATCCAGAGTGAACTCCTCCTTCTTAATAAAGCCGAAACCAAACTTTGTTGTCATTCTGCTTTCCTTTTCCCATTCAAGTACGGACAGCGCATAATCGAATAATTCGATAGTCAAAGGACTCAGCAGCCATTTCAATTGCAAAGCAAAAGATCCTTTCATGAACGCATCTAAGTCGATTTCCCAAGTCCAAATGCTTTGGGGTTGATTTTTCGTGAGATTTTTATTTTGACTAACATCTTCACTAACATCTTCATTAAAATGAAAAATAAGTGAATGAATTGGTATAAACCCGGGTTTCATTTTATATACATTAAAAAATAACTCAAATTGTGGGAATAACCAAGGTATCGGCTTCGATACAGGACGGTTTAGTCTTTCTTCACTCATTCCCATCCAATCAAAAAAAGAAAAGAAACCCTTGGATGGGTTGATTTCTTTATCTTTATTAATTTTGAGATAAAAAAGACCTTTCGTATCACAAAATTTTCTATCTGGATTTTTTATATACATAAAATAATCTTTTCTTATAAAATTAGTAATAGGGATACTCCCCCCCATATCAACAAATTTCGGTTTATGTATGTTGTAATTATATGAGTCCTTCTTATCTTCATAATAAATCGATTGATATGCTAAAAGATCATATCTATACAGTTTTTGAAAATGATCGTTTTTATTTAGCAATAACGAAACCTTTTCCTCTCTTTCAGATGAATCCCGTTTGATTAAATTTGGATTTTCAACCCTACAATGTTGATTGACTCTATTTCGCCATTTTTGCGGTACTAATTTAGACCATTTTAGCTCAGATAAATCGTATGGATAATGACTCTTTAACCAATTTTTCCATTGATTCATTCCAGAATTCTGAAGTTTCTTATGCTTTAATTCGGAAGAAATTATTCCTTGTCTTCGAAAATAATCTTTTATTTCATTCTTAAGAAATAAAGATGCTCCGTCATATTGAAGGACAGATCCTAACTTATACAAGTTAATAACCTGGGTTTGTGATAATTTGTAAAATACATAGGCCTGTGACACGAGGGATAATTTAAAAGAAACCTCCGACTTCGTCTGAATCTTATGACGAATACGAGAAGGTGAAAGTTTTTTTTGTATAGTTGAAATACGCTCAATTATCTTTTTCTCTTTTGTATCAAAAAAAGATTTTTTTTTTAATTTACGAAAAAGTTTTATAATGATCATGGGCCTATAAAGACTATTAGTAAGACGATTAATGATATATGGAAAGCTCTCTAGAAGGATATCCGTGTATATCCTTTCCACGATCCATTTTAAAAAATAATGTGATTTACGGATTAATCGATCATTTCTTCTTTTTAATATCTGAAAAAGATTTTTTAGTGATGCTAATTTTTGAGCACCATAACTTGTTTTGTTAGGACTAATATTTATCTTTAGAGTTCGAAATCCATTTTTCTTGTCTTTTGTAATTCTTTCTATTTGATTTCTGATTGTGCTTGTTCTATCAGTCAGATCTTTCATTTTTATTTCTGTCAGTGAATAATTTGTCCAATCCATAGATCGGGTTTGAATGGATGATTCATGAATAATCTGATTATTGATTATAGAATCTTTTTTTATTTCACTCGAATCCTCTCTCCATTTTTTTGGTTCTTTTTGGACCTTTAGAAACAATAATTTTTTTCTTTCTTTGAAACTTTTTAGAACTCGAAAACTCCATTTTAGAATTGCTTTTTGGAGTTTTTTCAAAGGGGGTCCAAAATAATAACAAAACAAAATACCAAGTCCTACGAGAGGAGAACCAAAAGGACGGTCAGTTTCCAGTCCCCAAATCGTTAAAAAAGCAGCAGGACTTTCCTGCTTTGGATTTGGATCCCTACGAGAAGGTCGTATCTTAGATCGGTGCCAAGGTTTCAGACGGAAAGGAAATCGTATCATTATTTGTATACCCTCTGTGGCCCAGTTTGGAGGAAAAATTCCGTTTCTTCCTGGTTTTAGTACTGGCATACCATTATAGGTGCATATAACATACACTTCTCTATTCATCTCCCTTATATCCTGCCCCCACTCGGGCTCTTGGCGTAATAAGAAACGGACAATATTTTTAGCTAGTATCAATGAAGGTAATACAATAGATTGTCTAAGCCTCGACTGAATTAGTAAAATCAAAGCTCTTATTCCATGAGCATAAATAAGGATATCATAGAGGTCTGCTATTTTTTCTCGTGTCCTTTCTATTCGTTCCATTTCCGTCTGCCCGTCCCGCCCCTTTTCCATTTCATTGACTTCTTTTTGAATTTCTTCGTAGCTTTTGTTTTCCTCCATGTACATTTTTTTTTGTTTTTTCAACCTCTTTATTCTTTTTGCTACGCTTCCTTTTATACCCTTTCTAAAAATGTCTTGTATTAGGTCGGAAATCTCAATTACTGATAATATGAATGGTTCGAAAAGAACATCCCAAGAAAATCCTACTCTGTCGAAAAAAAGTGGGGAATACGGATATAAGGGAAACATTTTCCCCGTAAGGGTTTTACGTCTTTGAACACGCATAGAACCTGTGATTATGTCTCGACGAAAATCCGCTTCATAGGGATAATCTATCATATCCACTTCTTCTAGTTCATTAGGCTTCGTCATAGTTGGGGCGGCATTCTCTGGACCCTGCGTAAAAAGAACCATACGTTTCGCTTTCCTCGAGCGAATTTGATGATCTACTATCCACTCTTCCCCCTCTTCCGTTGTTGCAGTTTTTCCGAGTTGTTCTACCTCGCTGAATAATCTGTATGACCATCGGGGGACTTTTTTATTTATTCCAATCGATTTTTTTCGAGTTGTTTTTTCCATGGGAGGAATTATGGCTGTATCGCATATTGTTTGAATGATGGGATCAATTATGACTCTTTCGATTAAAAATTTCAAAACTTTTTCTGGATCTTCTGAATCAATTCGTCTTTGTTCCGGAAATAAAGAAATTCTTTTCCAATTTGATGTTGATTCTTTAGCAAATTCATCGATTAAAAGACTCAATTCTCTTGCTAATGCTTTTTGATCCAATGTATATATTTTCTGTCCCAATTTCTCTTCCAATTTCTCTTCCAATTTCTGGTCCAATTTCTGGACCAATTTCTCTTCCAATGTAGCTATTTTCCCTTCCAATTTCTGGTACAATTCTTCAAAATTATGAACATTAAGTTCCTTACCCTTAAAAAGAAGGATACTATGAACTTTATTGAGTTTATTTAAAAAATTTGTCTCTATCGAATTTTTGACTGCAGTTTCATTTAGGATTGAAGGTAAATAAAATTTTTTAATTATTCCACGATAGGATCCGTTTAAGAGAGGATCATATATTTTAGGCAAGTATTCTTCTTTAGTTTTATGATTGCATAATCGAGTCTTTTTTTCGAGTACATCCAGATAAGGAGATCCTCTGTCTAGGGCTTCAATTCTATCTCTAAACTCGTTCCTTAGGCTCCTCCATTTTTTTTCATTGGTATAAATCCAACAATAATAATTATGCAGTTCATCATAGAAGAATTTATCCAGTTCATCACAGACGAATTTTTTTGTTGTAAAAAAAGAAAAATACATTTTTTGTCGTAGCATTTCAAAAAAAGCTGATAAACTGGATGGATATGTAAAAGAAATTCTTCGTTTTCCATCACTTTGACATGTATAAAAAAAATATTGTGACATTTCATTTCTTACAGCATGTTCGAATCGATAATTTTTTATATATCGCAATGGGCGATTCCATCGTTTATAGTCGAAAAGAAGACTCACAGGGGGTTTTTCAAACCAGAAGAGGTCTTTATCTTCTTCTTTTAAGTGAAAGTGGAATTCATCCTTTGTTTTGTCCTTTCCATTCACTCGGATCCTTTCCGTTTCATCGATTTTGTCCGGATCCTCCCTTTCTTCCGAAAAAAGGGAAGGAGAAGGATCTTCTTCGGTGAATCCCTCTTGTTCCTGTTTAGTCCCCTTCGTTTCGAAAGTTGTTTCTATTTCTACATCTCTTTCTGTCATTTGTGAGGTTTCTTGCAGTTTCCTACTCAAAATGGGTGACGGCATTCTGCCTAAAGAGTAGACACAGCTAATAAATAAGAGAATACTAAAGATTCGATCCATAGAATCTATCAAGTCTAACACAAAGTACTTCAATTCTGACACAAGGTACTTCAATTCTGACACAGAGTACTTGTACTTCTTAGATCGAATAATTCCATTAAGGTACTTATTCGATCGAATAGGTACATTAATAGCTCGAATAAGTACATTAAGAAGGTACGTATTAGATCGAATAATCGATCGAATAGAAAAATTTTGCCGTATCCAGACTAATACCAAGCCAACACATTTCATGAATAAAATATGACCAATTAACCAACCAACAAAACTACTTGTTACAAATAACATCTTGTTGTTGCATCGAAACATATAAATGTTGACTAATCTGGCTAACATTGAACTTGGTAAAACGAAATGGTTGAATAATTGAAAAATGAGATTATTCAGGAATACACATTGAATGCTGAGATTACGCATTGAATTTCTGGTAGTAGATCCATAATCAAAATGATTGCTCCAGAAGAAATTAAACAAAAGATAGGGTAGAGCTAGGAAAGTTATTGTATGAGGTCTACCCAATGCTAGATGCAGAGGCGTATAATAGATCGATATGAACATCATGAGCTGTCCCATAATAAAACCGGTTGTTGCTGCTACCTTCTTCTCGGTTCCTTCTTCTCCTTCTTCCATAACCAGAGTTCGGAGAAGGACGAGATAGGAGGGCCCTATGGAGAGTGTGGTCAGAAATCCATAATAGAGTCCGACCACAACGACCGAATTGACTATCTTCATGCA